CAATATAATGGACCTTCTTTTTTTCTTAAGAATGAAATAAAAGATCTTTTTGGAAGACAAGGAATATTTGATTCCGAAGTAAGACATAAGAAACTTCCAAATAATGCAATGAATCCATGGAAAAACTGGTTAAGAGGTCATTATCAATACGATTTATCGCAGATTACATGGTCTAGATTAGTCCCACAAAAATGGAGAAATGGACTAAATCAATGCCATATGTCTCAAAATAAGGATTTAAATAAACGGTATTCCTATGAAAAAGACCAATTATTTGATTCAAAAAAAAAACAAAATTTGAAAGTATATTTATTACCAAATAAAGAGGAGAATTTTCAAAAAAACTATAGATATGATCTTTTATCATATAAATATATTCATTCTGAAACTAAGAAGAAGGCCTCTATTTATAGATCATCATTAGAAACAAATAAGAATCAAGAAAATTCCAACATAAATAACGAAAAAATTTTTAGCATACTCAAGAATATTCCTATCAAGAATTATCTAGGAAAAAGTGATATTATAGATAGGGAAAAAAATACAGATAGAAAATATTTGGGTTGGAAATTTAGTACAAATATTGAGGTTGAACCTAAAAAAGACCAAATCAGGGATAAACTTAATAATAAAGGTAATGGTCTTTTTTATCTTCCAATTGATTCAAATTCTGAAATCAATTACAAAAAGGTCTTTTTTGATTGGATGGGAATGTCTTTTGATTGGATGGGAATGAATGAAAAATTCTTAATCTTAAATCGCCTCATATCGAATCCGAAAATTTTTTTCTTTCCAGAGTTTGTGATACTTTATCATAAATATAAAGAGAAACCTTGGTTTATCCCAAGCAACTTACTTCTTTTTAATTTGAATATAAATCCAAATTTTATTGAAAAGAAAAATATCAAGGGAAAACAAGAGGAGGATGAGTTTTTTTTAAATTTTAGCCCATCAAATTCAAAACAATATTTTGAATTAAAGAATCAAAACAATATTGAAGAATATTTTTTAGAATCCATTGAAAAACTAAAAATATTCCTTAAAGGAGATTTTCCTTTGCAATTAAGATGGACTGGACGTTTGAATCAATTGAATCAAAAAATGCTGAATAATATCCAGATATATGGTCTGCTGGTTAGCCTCATAAATGTAAGAAAAATTACTATATCCTATATTCAAAGGAAAGAAATGAATCTGGATATAATGAGGAGGCGTTTAAATCTTACACAATTAACGAAAAGGGGAATATTAATTATGGAACCTGCCCGTCTATCTGTAAAAAATGACGGACAGTTTTTTATGTATCAAATCATAGGTATTTCCTTGGTTCATAAAAGTAAGCACAAAAGTAATCAAAGATACCGAAACCCCAAAAATGTTGCTAAGAATACTTTTGATGAATCCATTTCAAGACATAAAATAAAAACTCTAAATGGAGACAAAAATAATTTAGATTTGCTTGTTCCTGAAAAAATTTTATCGTCTAGACGTCGTAGAGAATTGAGAATTCTAATTTCTTTCAATTTGAATTTAAAGAATCAGAATGGTGTGCATAGAAATAATTTATTTTGCAAGGAAAACAAGATAAAAAACTGGAGTCAATTTTTGGAGAAAAGTAAAAATTTTGACAGAAAAAAAAATGAATTAAATAAATTAAAGTTCTTTTTTTGGCCTAATTATCGATTAGAAGATTTAGCTTGTATGAATCGCTATTGGTTTGATACCAATAATGGGAGCCGCTTGAGTATGTTAAGGATATATATGTATCCCTGATTAAAAATTTTGAGTTTCCTATATATTCTATTGTTCTATCAATTTTTCATTTTTTCTTCTGTCCGCGACCATGTTATATGCAAGCAACCCGATGCGCATATGCGCTGTCTTACATCCCAGTCTAGGATACGTGAATATTAAGGAAAATGGGGTATCAATTAAATTAAAGCTATAAATTAATCAACAGAATAAATTTATCAATCGAATCTTCGGACTAAACTATTTGGTATCGTCTTTTTGTATCACTATACAAATGAACTCAAAAATCGGATTGATTAATAATTGATAAAACTAGGAATGTATAAAGAAATTATGATTATTGTATATACTACATTAAAATTAAAATTTGTGACATTATTATTACTGATCAATAAAATAAATATCTGTAAAAAGGGGAGTGTGAAATTCTTTTATGGTAAAAAATTCATTTATTTCAATTATTTTGCAAGAACAAGAAGAAAACAAAGAAAACAGAGGATCTGTTGAATTTCAAGTAGTAAGTTTCACCAACAAGATACGGAGGCTTACTTCACATTTGGAATTGCACAAAAAAGACTATTTATCTCAAAGAGGTCTGCGGAAAATTCTCGGAAAACGTCAACGGCTGCTGGCTTATTTGTCAAAAAAAAAATAGAGCACGTTATAAAGAATTAATAGGGCAGTTGGATATTCGAGAGAGAAAAACTCGTTAATTTGAAGAGTTAGTTTGAATTATTGGCTTAAAGTTTGGTGAACTTCTTTTCGCTTTCAGCAATTCATGGAAGAATGAATCAGGAAAAACCTATGACTGTACCAGCTACAAGAAAAGACCTCATGATAGTCAATATGGGACCTCACCACCCATCAATGCATGGTGTTCTTCGACTCATTGTTACTTTAGATGGTGAAGATGTTATTGACTGTGAACCAATATTGGGTTATTTACACAGAGGTATGGAAAAAATTGCGGAAAATCGAACAATTATACAATATTTGCCTTATGTAACACGTTGGGATTATTTAGCTACTATGTTCACAGAAGCAATAACTGTAAATGCGCCAGAGCAATTAGGCAATATTCAAGTCCCTAAAAGGGCCAGTTATATCAGAGTCATTATGTTGGAGTTAAGTCGTATAGCTTCGCATTTGTTATGGCTTGGCCCTTTTATGGCAGATATTGGGGCACAGACTCCTTTCTTCTATATTTTTCGAGAAAGAGAATTGATATATGACCTATTCGAAGCTGCCACCGGTATGCGAATGATGCACAATTTTTTTCGTATTGGCGGAGTCGCTGCTGATTTACCTCATGGCTGGATAGATAAATGTTTGGATTTTTGCGATTATTTTTTAACAGGAATTGCTGAATATCAAAAGCTTATTACAAGGAATCCCATTTTTTTAGAACGAGTTGAAGGAGTAGGCATTATTGGTGGAGAGGAAGCAATAAATTGGGGTTTGTCGGGACCAATGCTACGAGCTTCCGGAATACAATGGGATCTTCGTAAAGTTGATCATTATGAGTGTTACGACGAATTTGATTGGGAAGTCCAATGGCAAAAAGAGGGGGATTCTTTAGCTCGTTATTTAGTACGAATCAGTGAAATGACAGAATCCATAAAAATAATTCAACAGGCCCTAGAAGGAATTCCTGGAGGGCCCTATGAAAATTTAGAAATCCGCCGCTTTGATAGAGTAAAAGATACTGTATGGAATGAGTTTGATTATCGATTCATTAGTAAAAAACCTTCTCCGACTTTTGAATTGTCGAAGCAAGAACTTTATGCAAGAGTGGAAGCACCAAAGGGAGAATTGGGAATTTTTCTGATAGGAGATAAGGGTGTTTTTCCTTGGCGATATAAAATTCGCCCGCCGGGGTTTATTAATTTGCAAATTCTTCCTCAGTTAGTTAAAAGAATGAAATTGGCTGATATTATGACGATACTAGGTAGTATAGATATCATTATGGGAGAAGTTGATCGTTAAAATGATAATTGATACAACAGAAGTACAAGCTATCAATTCTTTTTCTAGATTGGAATCCTTAAAAGAGGTCTATGGAATCATATGGATGCTTATCCCTATTTTTACTCCTGTATTAGGAATCACAATAGGTGTATTAGTAATTGTTTGGTTAGAAAGAGAAATATCTGCAGGTATACAACAACGTATTGGTCCTGAATACGCAGGACCTTTGGGAATTCTTCAAGCTCTAGCAGATGGTACCAAATTACTTTTAAAAGAGAATCTTCTTCCATCTAGAGGAGATACTCGTTTATTCAGTATTGGACCATCTATAGCAGTCATATCAATTTTATTAAGTTATTTAGTAATTCCTTTTGGGTATCACCTTGTTCTAGCCGATCTCAGTATCGGTGTTTTTTTATGGATTGCTATTTCAAGTATTGCTCCTGTCGGCCTTCTTATGTCAGGATATGGCTCAAATAATAAATATTCTTTTTTAGGTGGTCTACGAGCTGCTGCTCAATCAATTAGTTATGAAATACCATTAACTCTATGTGTGTTATCAATATCTCTACGTGTGATTCGTTAAGACATAAAATTCCCCCGACTGCTTCTCTTTCTAGGAAGGAAGTGCCATGAGTTGAATATCTATTTTTTTTTTTATTCATTATTCGGGGGTTGATGAAAGAAACTAGATAGTTATATGAGTGAAAGAAACGGCTTCTAAATTTGCAGTAAAAGATTGAATCTCATTTTCTATGTACAAGAGTTAAGAAAAGTAAACATAAGTATTAGAGACTCTTTACCCCAAGATTGATTGACTAGTCATCATGACTTGAAGCGGGTTCAAAGGATCAACTTTATGAGGTTTTTACTACGTATGTATTACCAAAAGTAGATTCATAAAAATGAGTGGATAGCTAGGAACACTAATGTACACTAAGGATTCGTAATAGAGATTTTGTAAGTGTATTTTTCTGTGTATAAAAAGAATTAAAATTGGGGCTTTAAATTTGTAGAAATGATAAAGGAGTACTTCCCACGATTCCGATCCAGAGTATACTTCTATTCACCGATTAAGTAAATAACTATCAAGAACGAAGTAATCCTTTAACTTTGTTTAAAGTCCCCTTTTTTTGAGAAAGGAGAATAGGAACGAAAAAAAATCGAAAGACTGAATGCACTAGAAATAATCTATTTTTTTCTATCTCTATATAGAGATAGAATTCTTGTCATGATTCGTGAACTAATGCAACGTCTAATTGGATTTCGTAATTGAAAAC